CTTTAAAAACTTCATTGTAAGTATGAAATACTCATATAAATGTACAAATGTGGGAGAGATCAAGAAGATGCAGGGTCATTTATCTGATTGGCTAGTCAAGCATGAGCTAGTTCATAGATCTTTGGGCTTCGATTATCAAGGAATAGAGACTTTACAAATCAAAACTGAGGATTGGGACTCCATTGCTGTCATTTCATATGTATATGGTTACAATTATTTACGCTCCCAGTGCGCATATGATGTAGCACCTGGGGGATTTTTAGCTAGTGTGTATCATCTTACGAGAATACGGTATGGTATAGATAAACCTGAAGAGGTATGCATAAAAGTATTTGTCCCAAGGAGTAATCCTAGAATACCATCTGTTTTCTGGATTTGGAGAAGTGCTGATTTTCAAGAACGAGAATCGTATGATATGTTAGGAATCTCTTATAATAATCATCCACGCCTTAAACGTATCTTGATGCCTGAAAATTGGATAGGCTGGCCCCTACGTAAGGACTATATTACTCCAAATTTCTATGAAATACAAGATGCTCATTGAATGATAAGAAAAGAAACTCATGCTTACTTATACGATACGACACGACTCCAGAATGCATTCAAGTAAAGGAATATTTTGACGTTCTGTTCCAGATGAAACAGAGTAACTGGACTCTAATTCGTATTATGGATGGGCTAAAAGCTAAAAAAAGGGGGCTTCATTGATATTCCCCAATTTGAAAGATATCCATTTCGTATGAGCAAAAACAATAGAATAGGATGAATCAAAAGAGTTCTGTACCATGAACTTTGTACCGCGCACATTACATTACTTAGATGGATCCAGGGAAGTCAAATAAGTAGGAGTGAAAAAATAGAATAAATATGAAATAAAATACGAAAACAAAATTAAGAAATGAAAAAGGATCGGATTTTATTTGTACTGTGTTTGAAATACATTCTGTCTATTTCTATCCTTCAACTTCTTGAGACTTTTCAGTTTTTTAACCAACTTATTTATTTTAGATATATTTATTTTATATATGTTAGATATATATGAAGGCTTTACATTTGGGTGTTTACATTTGGGTGAGAGAAAGCACAGTATGAACAAACAAAAGAAGAAAAAAAAAAAAAGAAAAGAGAGCATAATCCCATTTTGTTCTTTAACCATACATATATTTTTTACCCATTTCAAAAATGGAGGTATATATCCATACACTATCTATATACCTAGATGAATAGAATACGTATACATATATAATGCTCTAGGGTATTAACGCCCGATTCGTCTCGATTAATTTGTATGAATAATTATCTTATACATTATTTACGTGTCAGGAACCAGATTTGAACTGGTGACACGAGGATTTTCAGTCCTCTGCTCTACCAACTGAGCTATCCCGACCCTTTTCCCTGCATTATCCTAGTACCTAGTAGAGCACTTTATCTATGTCAATTAAAGGGACTCAATAAAGTAAAAAGTATTACAAAATCTTACCCAGTCCCTGAATTTCTTAGATTAAAAAAAGGTATAAGATAAAAAGTAGTTAGGAACTATAGTTAAGTTAGGAAGAAAAACGGGCTTTTTATTGGGGATAGAGGGACTTGAACCCTCACGACTTATAAAGTCGACGGATTTTCCTTTTACTATAAATTTCATTGTTGTTGGTATTCACACGTAAAATGGGACTCTCTCTTTATTCTCGTCCGAATAATCCGTTTTTCAAAAGATCTATCAGACTCTGGAATGAATAATTTGATCACTGAATATGAATATTTGATTCTTCCTTCAATTTCGATTGGAAGAGATTCACAATAACTCTAAATTTTTTCATATATATATAATGGATTTGGGCCGCGATTAATCAATGATTAATCAATAATCAATTGTTTACTATGTCAGTATGTATATATACGTATACAGGCATCCTCTCCGTAATTTTGATAGAAGGATTCCAGCTACCAACGTAACGTAATAAACTTCATTCGTTAGAACAGCTTCCATTGAGTCTCTGCACCTATCCTTTTTTTTTATTCTAGTTTGATAAATTAAATCCTTGTTTTATCAAAATAAAGATTTGGCTCAGGATTGCCCATTTTTAATTCCGGGGTTTCTCTGAATTTGGAAGTTATCACTTAGCAGGTTTCCATACTAAGGCTCAATTTACTTAAGTCCGTAGCGTCTACCGATTTCGCCATATCCCCTTTTGAGACAGTATCTAATTGTAATCCTATTCACCCCTTTCATTTATTTATCTTGGAATCATTGCGTTGAATTCATTAGATAATGATTCTAATATCGAAAAAGTGTATGTCACTATTTTCTTTTTTTCGCCATCCTTTAGCATTTCATTTCCATTGTATTGAATGAACCCTATTTGTTTCAATCAGACATGATTCTATCATTGATGTGTCCGCAATTCAATATGAATAGATATATCCCACATATATACGTCTCCCCCCTTCATTTTGACTTTAAAAGCGCGATTTGGAATACTGGAAGGATCGATATTCATTCTTCTTTTTTTTTTTTCGTCCTATCTCCTCCTTTCTGAATGAAAACAAAGGAATGTCTTATTATAACTTGAATTGTATCTTTATCTTTATTCTTCTCTTAGGATGGATTCGCTATCATTATATAAATATAATTAATTATATCTAATATCTAATTAATTAGCATAATTTAGTATAACTGCTCTAAGAAATAATTAGACTTTTATAAAATAAAATCATAATAGCCAATTTAATTTGATATTATATTCTTATATTAAGTAAGAATATGGAAATATTACGTATTATTTTATTATTAAGTAATTATTAATAATAGAAAATAAAAAAATATTAATTTTAATTATACTAAAATAGAATCATATTCATATTATAGTTATCTTTATAAAATAAAAAAGATTAGTTATAATAAAATCAAATTAGTTATATCATCTACTATTCTATAATAATATCTAGAATCATAACGATAAATAAAATAGAGATTTTCAATTAAAATAAATTAATATTTATATAAATTAATAAATAAAATAAATATTTAATATAATTAATATTTAATTTAAATTCTAAATTAATAGAAAATAAATTTAAATTAAATTTTATTTCTATAAATAATAAATATAAAATAGATTCTATTAAATTAATAGCTGATATCTAAAATCTGGTAGTTTCCTGAGTCCTTATTCACTATTTCTATTTCTGTTATGTGAGCCCGCTTAGCTCAGAGGTTAGAGCATCGCATTTGTAATGCGATGGTCATCGGTTCGATTCCGATAGCCGGCTTTTCTCTATCGATTCCATGATTGATAAGATTATTTCTTCTCTTCCCTTTCTCCAAATGTTGGGTTGCTGATCTATTATGTCGTGTTAACTTGTAACTATGAATAAAAAATTGATTGGAGTGGAGGAGCAATTAGATCTCTACAGAACAAATCATAAAACGGAGCCTTAACTTCCTTACTATATATACAAAAACTTACTATATATACAAAAAATCCGGATATTGATACAATTCCATTCTATTTTAATTCTACTTTAATATTGTATACTTCAGTAGATTTAGCCTTGAGTATTGTATACTTCAGTTCAGTCTTAATTTATATTTTTTCTTTCAAATTTCATTTAAAATAAAATAAAGGAGTTTTATGTCTCGTTACCGAGGGCCTCGTTTCAAAAAAATACGCCGTCTGGGGGCTTTACCAGGACTAACTAGTAAAAGGCCTAGATCCGGAAGTGATCTTAAAAACCAATTGCGTTCTAGTAAAAGATCGCAATATCGTATTCGTCTAGAAGAAAAACAGAAATTGCGTTTTCATTATGGTCTGACAGAACGACAATTACTTAGATATGTGTATATCGCTGGAAAAGCCAAAGGGTCAACAGGTCAGGTTTTACTACAGCTACTTGAGATGCGTTTGGATAACATCCTTTTTCGGTTGGGTATGGCTTCGACCATTCCTGGAGCCAGACAATTAGTTAACCATAGACATATTTTAGTTAATGGTCGTGTAGTAGATATACCAAGTTATCGTTGCAAACCCCGAGATATTATTACTACGAAGGATAAAGAAAGATCGAAAGCTCTGATTCAAAATTATATTGCTTCCTCGCCTCGCGAGGAATTGCCAAAACATTTGACTATTGACTCATTCCAATATAAAGGATTAATAAATCAAATAATAGATAGTAAGTGGATCGGTTTGAAAATAAATGAGTTGTTAGTCGTAGAATATTATTCCCGTCAGACTTGAACCTAACGAAAATACCAAAGAAAGGTTCAGACAATTTGAATTTTACCCCATTTTTTTTTTCGAAGGAAAAGGGCCTTGATCCGCATTTTTCTTATTCACATATCACAAATGGATCCGTAGTAGGATTTTTTTTCTTTCTTTTTTGCTTTTCCCATATTTTTATTTTACGTACCACAGTAATGTAATTAGGAATAGAGAATCTCTATCAAATCAAATTAAAGTTATCAACTGTTGGAATTAAGCTATCGATTTTTATTTCATACATTGTGGTCGGTAAGTTGGTGAATCGACAGAAACGGAAAGAGAGGGATTCGAACCCTCGGTAAACAAAAGCCTACATAGCAGTTCCAATGCTACGCCTTGAACCACTCGGCCATCTCTCCTACATAATCTTATTATTGACCAGAAACCGAGTGAAGTGAATAGCGAGTCATTCATATTATTTTATTGCAGTACGTACGGGTACGACTAATCAATGGTTCCATAGGAATAAAAAATTCCTTTCAAATTTCATATTTTGGGTCTATTACTAGATTTATTAGAAATTCATGAATTTTCGCATGGATTTTTCTTTTCTATTTCAATTGTATGACGTATACGCGTTATGCAAACAAAAGAGATGGTTACTCTACTTTATTTTATCATGGAATCATTATTCCATTCTTTATTTTTCCTCTTTTCTTTGAATCATAACCAAATAAAAACTTCTCGAGTTACCAGAACAGAATCCGTAGTAAAATAAAGTCCTTGGTTAGTTAACTTATAGAAAATAGTAATAGTTCCGTTCATCAGTATACTACTAAATTTGTATGCAATCCAATCTTATTCAAATATTTCATATCTCTCCTTGTCCAAAAGGGAACAATTTGAGCGGAAGATCCACATTTTTTTTTAGAATTAGTCTATTTTTATGATATTTCGTACTACTTTACAATTCCTTTTTTGTGGGATCATTTTCCCTTGGGGAAAATGAGAAGAATTATAGAATGGATTGCTAATTATGCCTAGATCCCGGATAAATCAAAATTTTATTGATAAGACTTCTTCAATTGTAGCCAATATCTTATTACGAATAATTCCGACAACTTCAGGGGAAAAAAGGGCATTTACCTATTACAGAGATGGTGCGATTTGATTCTTTTTTTTTCTTGCTTTTTTAGCCCTTAATCTGAGAGAAAAAGGCGTGGTTCGGGATAGAAAGAAACAAATTATCGAAATAAACCGACGCTTGGTGAAGGTGAAGTTTGGAGATAGAACAATTCCTTCTGTCGTGTATCCTCGATTGATGCGGCCTCAGATGCTTTAATTCTCGATTTTAGTATTGAGCGAAAGGTTACACCTATAGGTTCTGGATTGCGGGTCAAAATACTACGCCACTAGTACCAATAGGCGGCATAGGGGAAGAAGCACTACTCTACGGAATCAACAACACGAAAACTTTGTTATATTATATCCCCGCTGGGTATCGGGACTAAGAAGAATGAATGGTTGGGACAACAAACATCCATCTCGTTTGTACTTTGGATACCCGTATAACCATCAAAGATTGTTGAAGTGACTAATTCCTGGGAATAGGAGGTGTTGAGGACAAAGAAATTGTTGGAGTTACCATTTCCATCTAGCACTAATACAATTGGTGTTAAGAAAAGACCTCTTTCGGGAAGGCTGGCTAGAGATTTCTAGTAAAAATACTAGCCCCCGTCAGTTCATAATTAGAATAGCGAAATCTTGATTCCAGAGATTATGTCCCTTAGTACTATGCACAGAAGGGAGGAGCCGTATGAGATTTTCATCTCATGTACGGTTCTGGAACGGAGATTCTTTGAATAGAATGAACGACCGTAACGAATGTCGGCTCAATCCGAAGGAAATTATGCGGAAGCTTTACAGAATTATTATGAAGCTACGCGACCAGAAATTGATCCCTACGATCGAAGTTATATACTCTATAACATAGGCCTTATACACACAAGCAACGGAGAGCATACGAAGGCTTTGGAATATTATTTCCGGGCACTAGAACGAAACCCATTCTTACCACAAGCTTTTAATAATATGGCCGTGATCTGTCATTACGTGCGACTATCTCCATTATAGAAAGAAGGAAAAAAGATTAAATTGGCTAGTAAATACTAGAATAAAATAGGCTTTCTACATATGCATCGTCCAAAGAAACGATTTTTATCAGCTGTAGCAAGGAAAAATACTTCACGAAAACCAAAATATGAAGAAATAGGTACGCCTATATACTCTATGGATAAAGGATCCAATTGATAGAGAAAGCACCGTAAAGATCAATTAGCAAGCTATTGGGTCGATACAGTTAAGAACTGCTTACTTATGTCATGATATGAGATATAAAGTTAGGAATCAACTTATGTAATAGAGTCGATCCACTAAGGTATTGAGCAGCGGTGTAGCATCAGATCCCAAAGATAGTAAGTTCTTTTTTCTTATGGAGGAAAGTCTTTTTCAAAAATTCTATATGAATTTCATATATGAGATGAAACCGAGATAGTTACCTTTCAGAAAATCCTAACGATCTAGGCGGAGTTCATTCTTCTGAAGGTAGGAGAAAAGATAAAACTGATTATTGATCAAAATTAGAGTTTGAAACTTATGTAATTAACTTCTTTTGGTTAAGGTTAACCCAAGAAAAATAGGATAAAAATCTAATTCAGTTAGCATAGGATAGATTAATAAGATGGAGCGCAAAAAGAATCGATTGCTGAGCCGTATGAGGCAGGAAACTCTCAAGTACGGTTCTAAGGAAAGGAATTGAACCCCCTATTCCAACCGGGGAGAACAGGCCATTCTACAGGGTGATTCTGAAATTGCGGAGGCTTGGTTCGATCAAGCTGCTGAGTATTGGAAACAAGCTATAGCGCTTACTCCAGGTAATTATATTGAAGCACATAATTGGTTGAAGATCACGAAGCGTTTCGAATTCGAATAAAAGCACTTTCTTTTTTAATTTATTAAAATTGGTTATTGGATCCATCAATCAAATAACATAGATCGTTACTATGAGAAGATCCCATCAAGAATTTAATTATATCCCTTCCTCCTAAAACATTATATTTTGTATGGTATCCCATAAGGATAAATAATACGGATACAGCAGTCTAGAATAGTATAGAATATAGCTAATAAATAAAGGAGACCCTCGACTTACTAAATATAGATATCGCAATGGATCTTATTAATTCTAAGAAATGATCTTCTCTTTTAATTTGTAATAGAGTAAGAAGATGTTTCA